TCTCCTCTTATTCCATATGGAATATAATGAGTTAAAATAAGAAGGAATAGGGGACGACGATTTATTCCAAAAAGAAGATTAAATCCTATTGAAAAAGAAATAATCTGAAATAGAAAGAACTATTTTAAAATTCCATTCTTTATTTATCTTTTATTCCAAAATTCCCCAAAAATCCAATTTCATTTTTCAATGGGTTTAGATGATCTAGTTTTTAATATTATTACTTTACTTAACTGACAGATTCCACAATAAATCTCTTGATTCGGAATTAGGGACTCATGTCCCATCTGATGAATCGATTTTCTTTTACACTTCTGTATCTCGCTCCATCTTGTTTTTTAGTATTATCTAAAAATAAAATAACCGATGAATTATGAATTTTTCATAACTTAACTTAGGTAAATGCTTTACCAACATATGTAGTGTAGTAAAAAAAAAAAATGGAATTTAACCTCTTCATGCTTACTATAACCAGTTATTTCGGTTTTCTACTGGCTGCTTTAACTATAACCCCAGCTCTATTTATTGGCTTGAACAAGATACGTCTTATTTGAAATGAATTGAATGAATAAGTCAGAAAATAAGAATATTTCTTTTGGATTCCTGGGATTATAGGACCCTTTTCCACACTAATTACCAATTCTTTTCTTGGTCATTGAGATTCGTGGATAATTTAGACTATTATTTAGAGATAGATCGTACCTCTTTTTTTATCCCCTTGAACAAATCGAAATGATTGAAGTTTTTCTATTTGGAATCGTCTTAGGCCTAATTCCTATTACTTTAGCGGGATTATTCGTGACTGCGTATTTGCAATACAGGCGTGGGGATCAGTTGGATTTTTAATTGAGTAATATTTATTTTTTGATTGGCCTCCTCCAGACTAGAGAGGAGGTCAAATTGGAGTTGTAATTCTACTTTTTTTTTAAGTAATTTACTCTGTTTCGACATAAGATAGATGGAATCACGCTCTGTAGGATTTGAACCTACGACATCGGGTTTTGGAGACCCGCGTTCTACCAAACTGAACTAAGAGCGCTTTCAAAAAGAAAATCCTTTTCTACTCCTAACGTATCTCACGTATGTATAGTATCCAAAAATTCAAGTTATATCCACTTTAATCGATCTCCCCGCTACTGCCCATAAAGAAGAGAGAAGTAATAGGTAGGGATGACAGGATTTGAACCTGTGACATTTTGTACCCAAAACAAACGCGCTACCAAGCTGCGCTACATCCCTTTTCCAAATTGTTGTACAATGCCATTGTACACAATTCCTTTCTTGTTTTCCACATCGTAATTTTCTTCTATTTCTCTATCTATATAGAACTTTCTTGTCATTTCTTGGTTTTGGTCTCATATAATCAAGGAAGGGTATATATCTAAAATCAAGTTGAATTTAACCTATAAAAGAAAGATTACTATTCCTTAGTAATGTATAGGAAGAAGGGGTCATCTTTTTCTTTTTTAGGGATAGGAAAATCTCGTCTATATGGTTCATTCTATATATATATATAGAATATAGATTTTATATATATATAGAATATAGATTTTGTTTTTTACTTAGGAATTTCTCCTAAATCTAAATAAAGAAATACAAACGATCTTGGGCAAGAGTATCTGATCATATATGTATTCCAATAAGGAAGGAGGATTTTCAATGCGGGATATAAAAACATATCTCTCTGTAGCACCCGTGCTAAGTACTCTATGGTTTGGGGCTTTAGCAGGTTTATTGATAGAAATTAATCGTTTATTCCCAGATGCTTTGTCATTCCCTTTTTTTTAATTCTAGTTATTCCTATGCGAGAGATATAATTCTTCGTGACATGACGAAAATTTTCTTTCAATCCTTTTTTAGTATACGAAGCAAAAAAAAAGAAAAGATGGATTGGGTTGAACTTCAGAGTCATCAAAAATTTGGTAAATCCCATTTTGGAAGAAAACATAAATTTAATTAAAAGCGGTATCCAAGCTAAGTCAGGCCTCACAAATCCGAGCATAGAAAGAGGCTAGCTAGGGCGGAGCTTGCTACTTAAATGAAAGGATTTCGAAGCAAAATCCTTGCTAATTCGACAGGGATTGTATTCTTTAATTATTTCTCCATTTTTTATTCTATTGGATTTTATTCTTCTTTTTCGGATCCAATATAGAAGAATAAAATAAAAAAACAGGTATAAGACTTAAGTTAAGTCGATCCAAAAAGGAAAGGAGGTTCATGGCCAAGGGCAAAGATGTTAGAATCAGAGTGATTTTGGAATGTATCAGTTGTGTTCGAAAAGGTACCAATAAGGAATCGAAGGGGATTTCTAGATATAGTACTCAAAAGAATCGCCACAATACACCTGGACAATTAGAATTAAGAAAATTTTGTCGTTATTGCCGCAAGCATACGACTCATAATGAAATAAAGAAATAGAAGCATCGTGTTTTTGATTTTTCTAAAGAACAGAAAGAGTAATAATTTCTTATTTAATATATTTAATATATAGAACATAGATAGAATACAAAATACAAATTAACCCATCTGATTTTAGGTAGATATTATTTCATATGTATGGAGGTTTTTTTATATAGTATATATAAAAAAAATAATATAATATATGGACCAAAGAAAGACTACTTCTTCTGGATCCTAAATTAATAAACTAAAGAAATCCATTTTTTTTTTCAAATTTTAAAATAAGGAATAAATCATGTATATATCTAAACAACCTTTTCGTAAATCTAAGCAACCTTTTCGTAAATCCAAACAATCTTTTCATAAATCCAAGCAACCTTTTCGTAAATTCAAACAACCTTTTCGTAAATCCAAACAACCTTTTCGTAGGCGTTCCCGAATTGGTCCGGGGGATAGAATTGATTATAGAAACATGAGTTTAATTAATCGATTTATTAGTGAACAAGGAAAAATATTATCCAGACGAATAAATAGATTAACCTTGAAACAACAACGATTAATTACTCTTGCTATAAAACAGGCTCGTATTTTATCTTTCTTACCATTTCGTAACTATGAGAATGAGAAGCAATTTCAAGCCCAGTCAATTTCAATAATTACCGGTCCTAGACACAGAAAAAATAGACATATTCCTCAATTAACACAAAAATTCAATTCCAATCGAAATTTAAGAAACTCCAACCAGAATTTAAGAAACAACAATCGGAGCTTAAGTTCCGATTGTTGATGTTTTATTCGAAAGGGTCAGACTCATATATAAATAAAGTAATCCAGTTTAGATTCTTGTGTTTGTTATAAGAAAAGAAAGAAAAATAGGAAAAAAGAAATAGTTTTTTTATTTATTGCAACACGCTCGTTGATTCCTACCACTTAATCTTAATTTATTGTATCTTCCCGGAGTCCCCTCTCCGGGAATTCGGTTTTAATTATTCCTGTATATTACTTTTTTATCCCTTTAATTGATGGTCTTTATTTTGTTGGAAATCGTGTAAAGATTATTTGGATTTAATACAGCTACTTGTGCAAGCATTTTACGATTAAGAATCAATTCCTTTTTGTACAGATTGTGTATTAATTTACTATAACTATCGAATACTTTATATATCCGTGTTGCTGCGTTTATCCGAGTGATCCACAAACGACGAAAATCCCTCTTTTGCCTGCCTCTATCTCGATGAGAAGAAACAAAAGCTCTTCTTACTTGTTGAGTAATCATTCGATTAAGTCTTAAATGAGCCCCCCTAAAGTTTGAGGCAAATGAACGCATTTTTGTTCGTCGTCTCCGAGCTATATATCCTCGCGGAACTCTGGTCATTGAATCAAATTAACCTTAATGAATAACTAATGATTTCTCTTCTTTTAACCGTTCTTTTTCCCATTAATAACAAAACGGATTATTCCGATATATAAAATATTAATTCCAATGGCTTTTGCTACTATAACCTTCCCAACCACGATTTTTTATTTTATCCCCTTCAGTTATTTCACGTAGAAATAACAAATTCTAATGATACTAAAAAAACCGTGGGTTCCATCGTTTCTATGGTTTCCTTTTAAACGGTGAGGCCCTCTCTATACACCGGAGCCCTTTCTTTCATCAAAAGGTATTGGGAACTTGTATAGTTTCCATTCTTTGGCTCTACCTATCCATTATAGAGTAAATCGCTCTTTTCACAATAAATAAGAGTTATTCATACAGTGACGGTATTTAATTATGAAAGTTGGCTAAGTAGCTGACCCTTTAGTCCGTTCTTTTAAGATAAAGGAGCATAAGCCTTTTCTTTTTATTACTATTTCCTCCGCTTAATCGATAACCATTTGCTACCAACGGGGGAATTGCTTCTTCCAATCTCGATGATTGGATTTGCACCAAAGGAAACCATAAATTCCATATACCGTAGAAATCTAGGAGAGAGAAGCTCTATCCCATTCATTGGTAACGATCATGGATATTTCAAAAATTGTATTATTTGTTTGAACTCATGATCTGAACGAGTCGCACATACACCCTAGCACATGTTCCTCGACGCTGAGGACACCCCTTAAGCGCGGGCGTTTTTCTAGCATTTCGTATTGGCTGTCTTGCATTTCTAATAAGTTGTTTAACCGTTGGCATGTCGTATGTATATAGAAAAAAAATGGATTGGTTTAGATCGATCTTAACCTGATGATTCATCATCATGAAGTATTTCTATTTTCTATAAAATCGCATAAAACCCGAATTTAGGTTTGAAATAAATTTACAAGAAATTCAGCCACTACCAATCCTTAAACATTTCTGGAAACCATACGGGATCAGTATCGCAGTGCTCGTCAATCATTTCATCCCCTACAATATCGACAAGTCCATAAGCTTTGGCTTCGTCTGCTGACATAAAAACATCCCTTTCCATGTCTTCGGATACAACCCAAAAAGGCTTGCCTGTTCTTAGTGCATAAACCCTTGTGATCATTTCGCGAACTTTGTGTAACTCTTCCACTTCTAGTAAAAATTCTGGTGTTCTTGCCCGATAATAAGCACTAGCAGGTTGGTGAAGCATAATTCTAGCGTGAGGGAATGCTATACGTTTAGTGGGTTCTCCTCCAAGCAGAATGAAGGAGGCCATGGACGCGGCTATTCCGAGGCATATTGTATATATATCTGGTGTCACCGTTTGCATCGTATCAAAAATCGCCATTCCTGAGATTAGCCACCCGCCGGGGGAGTTTATAAACAAAAAAATATCGCTAATTCCATCTTCTATACTGAGATATACCATGAGACCTGTAATATGATTCGTGATCTCGCAACGAATCTCTTGACCTAAAAAGAGTGTCCTTTCTCGATACATAACATTGTATAAGTCAACCCAAGTCGCTTCTTCATCTCCGGGAATCCGGTAAGGTACTTTTGGAACACCAATGGGCATATTAGATTAATATTATTAGATTTAAGTAAGAAAACTACACTTTAATATGGAAACTTAAGAATGGAAGAAAAAGAAAGAATCCACAGTTTATTATCTTCATTTTTTTCTTATTCTATAAGAATACTATAGATTCTATTAATACATAGATTGAAATGATACATAGATTGAAAAATTATACATATAAGGAAGGTAAGACAGATTGAATAAAGAAAAAGGGATCTGTGATTCGAATGATAAACTAAGAGGGATTAGGGATCTATTCTTCGTTTTTTGAAATAGCCCAAGCTGCCCATTGCATATTGGCACTTATCGAGTATAGAATAGATCTGCTTCTCTTTCTTCTTACAAACAGAATTGACTTCTTAATTTTTAATGGAATGAAATAAATATTCACGCTTTCTGACACAGAATGCCCTAGAAGGGTTAGGTACATAGGATATGGATAGTCTTTTCCAATGCGATAAAATAAAACGACATCGTGTCTATTTTTCTTTGCTAAAGGGGTATTTCCATGGGTTTGCCTTGGTATCGTGTTCATACTGTCGTATTGAATGATCCCGGTCGATTGCTTTCGGTGCATATAATGCATACAGCTCTAGTTTCCGGTTGGGCTGGCTCGATGGCTTTATATGAATTAGCGGTTTTTGATCCCTCTGATCCTGTTCTGGATCCAATGTGGAGACAAGGTATGTTCGTCATCCCCTTCATGACTCGTTTAGGAATAACCAATTCGTGGGGTGGTTGGAGTATTTCAGGAGGAACTATAACCAATCCGGGTATTTGGAGTTATGAAGGTGTGGCAGGTGCGCATATTGTCTTTTCTGGCTTGTGTTTCTTGGCAGCTATCTGGCATTGGGTATATTGGGACCTAGAAATATTCTGTGATGAGCGGACGGGAAAACCTTCTTTGGATTTGCCCAAGATCTTTGGAATTCATTTATTTCTTGCGGGGGTGGCTTGTTTTGGCTTTGGTGCATTTCATGTAACCGGTTTGTATGGTCCTGGGATATGGGTGTCCGATCCTTATGGACTAACTGGAAAAGTAGAAGCTGTAAATCCTGCGTGGGGTGCAGAAGGTTTTGATCCTTTCGTTCCGGGAGGAATAGCGTCGCATCATATTGCTGCGGGTACTTTGGGCATATTAGCGGGCCTATTCCATCTTAGTGTCCGCCCCCCTCAACGTCTATACAAAGGATTACGTATGGGCAATATTGAAACTGTACTTTCCAGTAGTATCGCTGCTGTTTTTTTTGCAGCTTTCGTAGTTGCCGGAACTATGTGGTATGGATCGGCAACTACCCCAATCGAATTATTTGGACCTACTCGTTATCAGTGGGATCAGGGATACTTTCAACAAGAAATATATCGAAGAGTTAGCGATGGGTTAGCCGAAAATCTTAGTTTATCAGAAGCTTGGTCTAAAATTCCCGAAAAATTAGCTTTTTATGATTATATTGGTAATAATCCGGCAAAGGGGGGATTATTCAGAGCAGGTTCAATGGATAATGGGGATGGAATAGCTGTTGGATGGTTAGGACATCCCGTCTTTAGAGATAAAGAAGGGCGCGAGCTTTTTGTACGTCGTATGCCTACTTTTTTTGAAACATTTCCAGTAGTTTTGGTAGATGAAGAGGGAATTGTGAGAGCGGACGTTCCTTTTAGAAGAGCAGAATCCAAATATAGCGTTGAACAAGTAGGCGTAACGGTGGAGTTCTATGGTGGCGAACTTAATGGAGTAAGTTATTCTGATCCTGCTACTGTAAAAAAATATGCGAGGCGTGCCCAATTAGGAGAAATTTTTGAATTAGATCGAGCTACTTTGAAATCAGATGGTGTTTTTCGCAGCAGTCCAAGGGGTTGGTTCACTTTTGGTCATGCTACCTTTGCTTTGCTCTTCTTTTTCGGACACATTTGGCATGGCGCTCGAACCTTATTCCGAGATGTTTTTGCTGGTATTGATCCCGACTTGGATGCTCAAGTGGAATTTGGAACATTCCAAAAAGTTGGGGATCCAACTACAAGGAGACAGACAGTCTGATACCACATTGTTACGGTATCTTTCGCCTCTCTTTTTTGATTTGACATGGGAAAAATCTCCTGTCCTTTCTTTATAAAAGACAAGACTCCTTTTTTATATGGGAAATGATCCCAAATGACAAGTGAATAGGTGTGGAAGTTATAATTGTAAATAAACCACGATCGAATCTATGGAAGCATTGGTTTATACGTTCCTTTTAGTTTCGACTTTAGGGATAATTTTTTTCGCTATCTTCTTCCGAGAACCCCCTAAGGTTCCCACTAAAAAATGAAATAATTTAATTGAAGTAAGAAGTCTCCCATCTGGGAGACTTCTTACTTCAATTAGTCTCCATGTTCTTCGAATGGATCTCTTAATTGTTGAGAGGGTTGCCCAAACGCGGTATATAAGGCATACCCAGTAAAGCTTACAAGTAAACCAGATATGGAGATGGCGACTAAAGTTGCTGTTTCCATTTTTATAGAATTTCAAGATTACAATGGATCTATGAAAAGATCGTGTATTTACAACTACAACGGAATAGTATACAAAGTCAACACCGATGATTAAATAGAATTTATGGCTACACAAACCGTTGAAGATAGTTCTAGAGCTAGGCCAAAACGCACTGGCGCAGGTAGTTTATTGAAACCCTTGAATTCGGAATATGGGAAAGTAGCTCCGGGTTGGGGAACTACTCCTTTTATGGGGGTTGCAATGGCTTTATTTGCGATATTCCTATCTATCATTTTAGAAATTTATAATTCTTCTGTTTTACTGGACGGAATTTTAATGAATTAGGTTTCTACTAACTAAAACTATGAAGTCATAGTTTTTCCATCCAAAAAGGGTCTTTCTGCTTTAAGCTCCACATTTCTAGACATTCTGGTAGTTCGACCGTGGATTTTTTTGTTTTGGCATCTCTGGAATATGAGTGTGTGACTTGTTAGAATTGTGATCCTATTGATAATACATAGAAAGCGCCTGTTCTCTCTATCAAGATGATTCTAATTCGTCGGATATTATTTATTCCAGTATCTGGAACACGAAATACATAGAGTGGATCAAGAAAAAAAAAAAAAAATGGAACTATGATTCATACTCACTATTTAGGCCTCGTAACCAGACTGAAAAAAAAAAAAATTAAGTAGTTCTTAATAAAAAAAGAACTTTTCTTCCTTCCAATTTTGTTTGCCCAAAAGACAACTTTTTTTCTCTCGATTTTGTCGAGTTATTACACCAATTCAATAAATGATCATCAAGCGGTTCTTATTCGAAGAACCCTTGCCTTTTGTTTAGCTTGAGAATCAATCATCGTGGCTCTAGTATAAATCTAAGGTTTTAATTGAACTGATTCATAGGATCGCAACAAGATAATTTCTATTAGAAAACCACTATAAATTTTTATTTATTTTACTAGGAAAAAAATAAAAAATAGGGAAGAGAAAAGTCAAGAGGCCTCTAATGATCAACATAAGGGAAAGAAAGATAGATGAGCCAACTTGAGATTTTTGGCATTATCATCACAAAGAAGAAATTCTGGATTTTTCTTATTTAATATCTTCAAGGCAAATTGATATAATCCCGTGGCTGATGAAGTTTTGAACTTTTTTCTAATATCCGTGTTGAAAATTTGTGTGTTTATGCTTGAGCCGTACGAGATGAAATTTTCATATACGGTTCTCGGAGGGGGAGTCGGGCTAGTTACCTATCTCAATAAAGTATATGATTGGTTTGAGGAACGTCTTGAGATTCAGGCAATTGCAGATGATATAACTAGTAAATATGTTCCTCCTCATGTCAACATATTTTATTGTTTAGGGGGAATTACACTTACTTGTTTTTTAGTACAAGTTGCTACGGGTTTTGCTATGACTTTTTACTACCGACCAACCGTTACAGAGGCTTTTTCCTCCGTTCAGTATATAATGACGGAGGCCAACTTTGGTTGGTTAATCCGATCAGTTCATCGATGGTCAGCAAGTATGATGGTTCTAATGATGATCCTGCACGTATTTCGTGTGTATCTCACAGGTGGATTTAAAAAACCCCGGGAATTAACTTGGGTCACAGGTGTGGTTTTGGCTGTATTGACTGCATCATTTGGTGTAACCGGTTATTCTTTACCTTGGGATCAAATCGGTTATTGGGCAGTCAAAATTGTTACAGGTGTACCCGAAGCGATTCCGGTAATAGGTTCCCCTTTAGTGGAGTTATTACGTGGAAGTGCTAGTGTGGGGCAATCCACTTTGACTCGTTTTTATAGTTTACATACTTTTGTACTGCCTCTGCTTACTGCCGTATTTATGTTAATGCACTTTCCAATGATACGTAAGCAAGGTATTTCTGGTCCTTTATAGGAAAGGCATATCATAGAAAATTGGAATTCTCATATATCATATCGGGTAGGTTGTGGTATTTCATTGCTACAAACATGGGTTATTGTAAAATAAGACATGTCATTTGGATACTTCTCTTCAACTCTGAAGTATTTTGATACAAATAAAATAGTTGAAGTGAATTTTACGAAAGAAAATAAGGCGGATTATGGGAGTGTGTGACTTGAATTATTGATTTGGCCATGCAGATAGAGAATTAGATCTGCCGCATTAGA